CTATGTCAGCTTTTATTTTTATTGTTGAATGCATCCAAAGCGAGTAGCTTTTTAGATGATCCTTCTAGAGGAGGGGATTATACCAAATCTGCCTAATCTAGTTCCTTCGTTCCATATTTCCATTCGAGGGATCCTGAGGAAAAGAATTTGGTTTCCGCCGAGCTAAAACAATAAATATGCTGACGGTTCTAGTAAACCAAAACCATCGTTTTCTAGCTATTTGGCTTCAATCTTCCCTTTACAACACAAAAATGGAAGATCCAGTTACGATTGGAAATACACTTTTGTTTTGTATCTTCATCCATAGATCCTTTACTCATACTCATTCAATTGGAAGATTTGATCCAATTGAAATAAAAAAAAATTATGCTTCGCGATTCCATAATCCCATTTTGTATTCAATTTGGAATTGACCCTTGGATATAAATCGTGAGAATGTATAGTCTTCCTAAAATATGCTATTGAGGGAAAAAGGATTAAACCTTTGAAATTTAAGAAATAAAGTTTTTTTTTTTATCTTGATCGGAATATGAAAAAACCGAAAGATCCCTTAACTATTTAAGTTATTAATCGAACGAATCGCACTTTTACCACTAAACTATACCCGCTACATATCTCCATTATTATATATGAATGAACCTTTTGTCGAACAAAGGAATGAGCAAAGGAATGAGATACAATTAAGATAGCATCAGACTCATGACAATTCTAGTGTTGGCACTTCGTCCCGCTGGAGGTACTTGAAAAAAATAGGCGAAGAATAGAAAGCAGCTTATTTAAATAAAACTTGACTTGATCATACTTGATCCTAATTCATAATATAATTTATATTAATTAATAATATAATTTATATTAATTAATTAAATAAAAATAAAATGAAAAGTCATCCTTTTCATTTGCTGGAAGTCATTACTGAACTGACATTCCGAATCCAGGGATTTATTAAAGCTGGACCATAACATAAAAATGATGAATTCCGCATTTCTTTTTTCGTTTTCAACTTCCCCTTCAACTGCCAGATCCTATGAATTTGAATTCGGATCAATCGGATCAATTGGATTTCAAATGTTCAAATAAAATAAAGCTTGTCCCTTGAACAAGTAAATGAGTTATGTTATATATGTTATAACATATGTGTGTTTCATTTTTAATATTGTTTATTTAATATTAATTGTTATATGTATGTGTTCTTTTCCGGTTAGTAATTAAGTAAATTGAGAAAAAAATACTTATATTTATATACTTAATACTTAATAAGAATGTGAAAAATATTCTTTCATATTCTATAGTATTAATAGTATTCTTATTATTAGTATAGTATTAATAATACTAACTACTAAGAAATGGCACTTCTATCATAGGACTGGGGATAGACATTTTCTTTGTTGTTATTGAAGCAACAAAGAATTTTGGATTTGATATCAAATCATACATAATTAAATTGTTTGATCTATGAAATGATTTATCAGAACAAAAAAAGAAATAATGTAATGGCCCGGCCAGTACTTAACCAGGCCGGGAGAATGAACCTTTCTTACAAAATCAAAGAAATGAAGTAAGGGATTCTGTCTATATCTATTCTATTGGGGATAAGATCTCTGTTTCGAATCATTATCTAAATTGAATTACTGATCAAATTCGTAGATATCTTATCCATTTTAATATATAATTATATAATTTAAAATTTGTTTTTAATATATTATTTCTATTATTTTTATATTATTATCGTTACTTTATCCTATCTTATAATAAATTATTACTAATAAATAATTAAAAAAAGAAAACGAGGTTTTTTTTGTTTCAATCTTTTTACTTCACATCACATAAAAAAAAAATTTAAATTTTGAATTGGGAGAGATGGCTGAGTGGACTAAAGCGGCAGATTGCTAATCCGTTGTACGAGTTATTTGTACCGAGGGTTCGAATCCCTCTCTCTCCGTTCCCTCTGATCACTTCAGACTTTCAAATTTGAAAAAATGGGATCCTTTTATTTTTTCATCATAGGGAAATGTTAAATGTATGGAATATATAAAAAAAAATAAAGAAAACTCAACATTTTTTATTCCTCACGTCCAGGATTACGGCCCGGATCGTTAGATAAGAATCCGAAGATGAAGAGAGAAACAAAAAATATCACTACTGTGTAAACGAAGAGTTTGAGAGTAAGCATTACACAATCTCCAAGATTCTTTTTTTTAGAAAAAGGAAATAGATTGCCTATTTTTTATCACATACGTTATTTTGGCATAACACCCCAAAAATGAAGTCTTTTCTTGAATCTTGAAAAAAAAAAGTAATTTTCAACAAATTTCTTTCTACTTTGTAATAAGATAATAAGGTAATAAGAAAAGAAAGGTTCTGATTCCTTCATTACCAAAAATGTTTGGCCATATCCGTTATTGGGTATTGTGGGTTCTTAGAAAGTCCTTGTTTACTGGAATGTCAGAACGAGGAAATAAGTTGATCCAAATTTATCACCGCGGTCATTCAATTCAATATACAAGAATTTCTATTTTTGAATCGAGGGTTCATAATGTAAAACTTATCTGATCTTATCCATTTTGATTTTCTAATTTTTTTTTCGAATAAATCATGAATTTTGCAGAGTATTCCAAATTTTATCGAAAACTTACAGCAGCTTGCCAAACAAAAGCTAATAGAAGAAATAGTACAGGTATGACAGGCATAACATCTATGATTGGATTGAAAAAGGCATAAGCCTCGGGCAATTTAGCGAAGAAAAAACTACTCGAATAAAGGGTGGAATTAAGACAGATACAGATTAAACTAAAGATATTAAGCATAACAAACATTTCATTCTTGTAGATTAGATTAGAAAATTTTATTTTGGTTGAGTTCTTTTTATGAAGGAAAAATGAAAAGGCGGGTCAAAAAATCCTTCTTTTTCTTCGAACTCTCCCAAATCAAAAATCTTTCCTTTCATTCTCAAATGAGAATACAAGGAATTATAGTTTCGTACAATATCTTAATTGAATTTTATGTAATGATCAAGAATTTTTTGTGATTCTATATTTACATGTGTTGAATCCTAGCAACAATGTATTTCATATGTATTTGGGCTGGGATTGACGAATGACCAATACCAATATTAGTCTTTATTAGTGTCGAATAGAAATCTAAATGGGGCGTGGCCAAGCGGTAAGGCAACGGGTTTTGGTCCCGCTATTCGGAGGTTCGAATCCTTCCGTCCCAGATCGTCTCCATCAGAAACGAAAGATTCTTCTCTTTAACAATTTTCTGTTTAATCTTGCTTGGATATTGGATATATATAATGTGTGACCCAACCCCTTCTTTGTTCTGAATTCAATGTACGGGTAGAAATAAAGATATTTCTTTGAATTCTTAATTAAAAAAAGAATTGGGGGTGGATCATTCCCATTCAGAGTATGCTCATACTCATATTCATATTGAAGTTAGTTACTTAGGGAAACCTTGTGTTCCATACCCGTGAAATGGGAATTCTCACATGGTGCATTCTGAATTGAAATAGAAAAAAAAAGGTCTTTTTTCTATTCCATTCCCCAAGGAAAGCCTAAAGAAAATAAATGGTGTATCCCACACTTTATGTAGAGACTAAAGATTACGTAGTTTTTTGTATTAATTGCATTTCATCGTTCGTCTTAAAACTTCTAAGGAAAAAATAGGAAAAAGAAATTGATCTGGATCCCATTTTCTTTTTTTGTATTTTAGCTTATTCAATTGAATAATTGGAAATCAATATAATGTAATGATTGGATGGATGAAAATTTATATATTCCATTTTTATGGAATTGGAGGAAAGATTCTTGAATCTGAAGTAAAACAAAATTGGTCTGTATGCTGTATAATAGATATTATGTATTATTATTGTATTGTTCTATTTCAGTAACAGCGGCCCCTTCCCTTGGTTAAGTCAAAAGGATCTGTGATCCTTTAAATATCATTGAAAATCTATTCTATTATTCTATTAAGTAAAGGCCTTTCTTTTTTAATTACTTTTTCATTTATGTGTTCGAAAAAAAAAGGGATGATCCTTTTTATGATTCATCATCCCGAACAATCTGTTGAAGATGTAAATAAGACTTAAGTAAACGCGTTTATTCGTCTTTTTTAGAAATCTGTTTCATTTGAGCCAATGACTATATCATGATTCCATATTGAATCAATTCCATACCGGTTCGAAATTTAATCAGAGGAATGTTATGGTAAAACTTCGTTTGAAACGATGTGGTAGAAAGCAACGTGCGACTTGAAGGACATGATTCGTTGTGGATTCTTACATCCACCATTTTTTATAGGAATGAAGATGCTCTTGAATCGACATAGTTTGTTCTGTTCTTGCTAGGAACCTAATTTGTGTTAGGTTGGTAAATAGGAATAGTACATAATGGAGCTCGAACAAAAAGTATTGATTCATTTATCGGGGGGAAGAATCTAGGGTTAGTAACAATTAATAAGTTAGACCAACTTTGTAAATATATCCTCAATATTGAAATCGAAGGGTTAAAATTCGAACAAGTTTGAAATAAAATAAAAAAGTAAAATTTTTCGAAATTGGTAAAACTTTTTCGATGAAAATGAAAAGTGTATTATATTACAAGGGAATTAATCTTTCGTATTATTCATAGAAAGAAATAACAAAAAACAAAAGGTATGTTGCTGCCATTTTGAAAAGGAATAAGGATCACCGAAGTAATGTCTAAACCTAATGATTTTACAAAGTAAAGAGAAAGGATTCCGGAACAAGGAAACACTATTTTCAATTGTCTCAATAATTTTCTTTAATTTTACTATAATGAAGAAGAAAAATAGATTCGAGACGACTCAAGAAATGTCTAAAGAGTTACCTTCGCACTTTTTCAGAATTGCCCAACTTGAGTTATGAGTACGAATGATATTTCTTTTTTTCTGTATCTGTAAGTAAGAACAAAAAACGACTCAAATTATAGTCGACTTCATGATTTTATGGATCTATTTGCCATTATATACAGAATATACAGAAATATTAGAATCATTTTTTCTCGAGCCGTATGAGGAGAAAGCCTCCTATACGTTTCTAGGGGGGGGGGGGTATTATTTATCTACATCTATCCCAATGAGCGATCTATCGAATCGTTGCAATTGATGTTCGATCCCGAAGAGAAGGAAGAGATCTTCAAAAAGTGGGTTTTTACGATCCGATACAGAATCAAACTTATTTAAATGTTCCTGCCATTCGTTATTTCCTTGAAAAAGGTGCTCAACCTACAGGAACTGTTCATGCTATTTTAAGGAAGGCGGAATTATTTTCAAGTTAAAGAAAGACCTTCATAAAGAAAAAAAACAAAATTTCTTTTATTTTAATAATAATAAATAAACAAGAAAAGGTAACTAGTATCTATTTTGGGCAATTAGTTACTCAAAATTTGCTCTTTTCTTGTTGTATTCATACTTTTTCTCTACCTTTTCCTTATTTTTTTTTCATCTAAATTTCTTATTTATGTTGTGCCAATCCAACACGAATTCTTATTTGATTTACTTAATACTTAAATACAATAATTAATTAATTATTAATTTAATTGAATTTGTTTTCCATTCATATTGACAATGTTGTATCGAACAAATATAATTCGATCGTAGATAAGCGGATCCGTTTATTCCGACCCCTAATTGGTTTTTCCTTTACTTCGGTTAAATGATGGGTTTGCCGGATTTACTATTATACATATACAAGATGTATTTTCTTAACGAAAATCCAAAATTTTGAGAAAATGGGCGGTCTGTAAATTTTGATATTTCTATTGGGAATCCGTTGTTTTTTATTTTTGAATCCGATCCATTCATTTTGCTATTTTGGTGTTTAGAATTGATCATAAAATCTTTCCTTTCTATTTCTTGTTAGTTCAATGTTTTGACGTAGTTGTACAGTGCAATTCAATTGATTTTTTTTATTTCGATCGTATCTACAAATCATATTTATCTGGGTTGCTAACTCAACGGTAGAGTACTCGGCTTTTAAGTGCGACTATGATCTTTTACACATTTGGATGAAGTAACGAATTCGTCCAGACTATTGGTAGAGTCTATAAAACCGCGACTGATCCTGAAAGGTAATGGATGGAAAAAACAGCATGTCGTAATAATAAGAAGAAAATGGAATTTCTTAATTTCTTATTAGATTCCTATTTTTTTTTAGTAGAATTTGGAGTCGATCCTTACCAGATCAGTCCAAAATTTTGTTTTTATTTTAGGAGGAAGACAAAAAAAATTCACATTTACGGTTGGGTTTAGTGAATAAATGGATAGAGCCCTACGGCTCCAATTCTGGTAAAAAAAAGCAACGAGCTTCTATTCTTTAATTTGAATAATTACCCGATCTAATTAGACGTTAAAAAAAATTAGTGCCTGATGCGGGAAAAGGTTCTCCTGTGAGTGGTCCTTTGATTCTTTTTTTTTTTTCTTTTTTCAAAAATCCTAACTATTCTCTATTATAGATTGGAAACGAATGTGTAGAAGAAACAGTATACTGACAAAAAGAATTTGTTCCAAAGTCAAAAGAGCGATCGGGTTGCAAAAATAAAAGATTTTTGAACCTCTAGTAATTATAACGAGGATAAACCCATTAGATAGAAGGGGAGAGGAAAAAGATCTGTTGATTGGACTTTCTGTTTCCGGGGTATATATATTTTGTTATACATAATACATATCTTGTTCTGACCATATTGCACTATGTATAATTTGATAACCCAAGAAATGCCTACTGTATTTTGTTTCAAGTAGAAAAAATGTAAGTCAATGGAAGAATTACAAGGATATTTAGAAAAGGATAGATCTCGGCAACAACACTTCCTATATCCGCTACTCTTTCAGGAATATATTTATGCACTTGCTCATAATCATGGGTTAAATGGTTCGATTTTTTACGAACCTGTGGAAGTTTTTGGTTATGACAATAAATCTAGTTTAGTACTTGTAAAACGTTTAATTACTCGAATCTATCAACAGAATTTTTTGATTTCTTTGGTTAATGATTCTAATCAAAATCGATTCGTTGGATACAACCACAATAATTTTTTTTTTCTCATTTTCATTCTCAAATGATATCAGAAAGTTTTGCAATTATTGTAGAAATTCCATTCTCGTTGCGATTAGTATCTTATTTCGAAGAAAAAGAAATACCAAAATATCATAATTTACGATCAATTCATTCAATTTTTCCCTTTTTAGAGGACAAATTATCACATTTAAATTATGTCTCAGATATACTAATACCTCATCCCATACATATGGAAATCTTGGTTCAAATTCTTCAATGTTGGATTCAAGATGTTCCTTTTTTACATTTATTGCGGTTCTTTCTTCACGAATATCATAATTTGAATAGTCTTCTCATTACTCAGAAGAAATCTATTTACGTTTTTTCAAAAGAAAATAAAAGATTATTTCGGTTCCTATACAATTCTTATGTATTTGAATGGGAATTTTTATTAGTTTTTATTCGTAAACAATCTTCTTATTTAC